ATTACAAATCTTACTAGAACTGCTCGTTTTTTATCAGAAGCGTGTGATTTGGTTTTTGATGCAGCAAGTAGGAGAAAACAATTCTTAATTGTTGGTACCAAAAATAAAGCAGCTGATCCAGTAGCGCGGGCTGCAATAAGAGCTCGGTGTCATTATGTTAATAAAAAATGGCTAGGCGGCCTTTTAACGAATTGGTCCACTACAGAAATGAGACTTCAAAAGTTCAGGGACTTGAGAATGGAACAAAAGACAGGGGGAATCCACCGCCTTCCGAAAGGGGATGCGGCTCGATTAAAGAGACAGTTATTTCACTTGCAAACATATTTGGGCGGGATTAAATATATGACAGGGTTACCCGATATTGTAATAATCGTTGATCAGCAAGAAGAATATATGGCTCTTCAAGAATGTATCACTTTGGGAATTCCAACAATTTGTTTAATTGATACAAACTGTGACCCGGATCTCACAGATATTTCGATTCCAGCGAATGATGACGCTATAGCTTCAATCCGATTAATTCTTAACAAATTAGTATTTGCGATTTGTGAAGGGCGTTCTAGCTATATACGAAATCCCTGATTAATAATAAGATAAATAAATTCTTTTTTGAATTCCATAGATTGACGGAATCCGTTACTATTTCTGAATCTCATAAAAGAGATAAAAAACTGGGGATATTATGTGATTAGTTGGTATCTAAAATATACAATTCAAGTGAGCAAGTCGAAAAAAAGACGGTTGAATCAAAATAATTTCTTGTAAAGTTTTCTTTCTTTCAGAGGACAATATGAATGTTCTATCATATTCCATTAACACATTAGAAGGGTTATATGAAATATCTGGTGTGGAAGTAGGCCAGCATTTCTATTGGAAAATAGGCGGTTTCCAAGTCCATGCCCAAGTACTTATTACTTCTTGGGTTGTAATTGTTATCTTATTAGGTTCAGCCATTGTAACTGTTCGGAATCCACAAACCATTCCTACTGACGGTCAGAATTTCTTCGAATATATCCTTGAATTTATTCGAGATGTGAGCAAAACCCAGATTGGAGAGGAATATGGTCCATGGGTTCCCTTTATTGGAACTTTGTTTCTATTTATTTTTGTTTCTAATTGGTCAGGGGCGCTTTTACCTTGGAAAATCATAGAGTTACCTCATGGGGAGTTAGCCGCACCCACGAATGATATAAATACTACCGTTGCTTTAGCTTTACTTACGTCAATAGCATATTTTTATGCGGGCCTTAGCAAAAAAGGATTAGGTTATTTCGGTAAATACATACAACCAACTCCAATCCTTTTACCCATTAACATTTTAGAAGATTTCACAAAACCTTTATCACTTAGCTTTCGGCTTTTTGGAAATATATTAGCGGATGAATTAGTAGTTGTTGTTCTTGTTTCTTTAGTACCTTCAGTGGTTCCTATACCTGTCATGTTCCTTGGATTATTTACAAGTGGTATTCAAGCTCTTATTTTTGCAACTTTAGCTGCGGCTTATATAGGTGAATCCATGGAGGGACACCATTGACTAAGTTTCGAAATAGTCTTTTTTAGCTTAGTGTAAGGTAATCTATGCCTTGCTCGAGATAATCTTCTTCGTGAACATAAATATACACATAAATAGACAAAAAAGTCTATAAGATCTATCTATCTATAAGATCTAGAAGAATAGTAAAAAAGATTACGATATTAGGGAATTGTAAAAAAAAAATTAGGTTCTATAGAGCGATTCCCATTTCAGTCGGTTTTATTCAATTCAAAGATTGACCAAAAGAAAATATTAATAAAGAATAAATTACATGAACTTAGATCAACCAAAGACTTATATTTCTATGCAATGATTTAGACTAAGAAATTCGCCCATTTAGATTGATTGTATCCATGTGGGATAATGCTAAATTCTAAATTAAATAAAAGGAAGATTAGGGGTTTACAAAAAATGAGATTCAAGAGAAAATGGTTTCGTTAGAAGAGTGGGATCAAACTAGGTATATGTAATATATATAATAGCTATAAGCCAACTTTCCTTTATAGATGTTTCGAAAAATGTTTTTAAAATACGACTGAATCCAAGATACAAATAGTTGGTTTACGTTATGGAAGAAAGACATGTATATGTAATAGTAGGCTAGTTATATATGAGCTAAAAGATATATCTAATCTGCCCTCCTATTATTGAGAATTGGGGTAGGGATTCCAATAAAAGTCCTTCCGTTTCATTTGTAACTGTGAATTCAATTCAATATTGAATAAAGAAATTCAATCAAGAAAAAGAACGAAGAGTTCGAATTCAAAGAATGGTTCGGAACAAAGAAAGAAATGGAAAAACAAAAAGTTGTATGAATTCTATGAATTCACAAAAACTCTGTGGATAGGAACTATAAAATAGATATCGAAGTAGTTCTGATGATTCAATAATATTACTACTTCAATTGGGAGCTCTTAGTTGCGTTACTTTGACTAGATGAAAATCTTATCGATGGAATAATTAAGT